GGAGAACTAGTAATGCAAGTAGTGAAAGCGGGGGGTCCGGTATACGAACCCACGCGAAGAGTAGTGATTTAACTCTACGAGAAAGGTCTAATGATCTCGATGCAACTCAAAAATACAGGCATTTGTGGGTTCAATGCGAAAATTGTTATGGATTAAATTATAAGAAATTTTTGAAATCAAAAATGAATATTTGTGAACAATGTGGATATCATTTGAAAATGAGTAGTTCAGAAAGAATCGAACTTTCGATTGATCCTGGTACTTGGGATCCTATGGATGAAGACATGGTATCTCTGGATCCCATTGGATTTCATTCGGAGGAGGAGCCTTATAAAGATCGTATTGATTCTTATCAAAGAAAGACGGGATTAACTGAGGCTGTTCAAACAGGCGTAGGTCAACTAAATGGTATTCCTGTAGCAATTGGGGTTATGGATTTTCAGTTTATGGGAGGTAGTATGGGATCCGTAGTTGGGGAGAAAATCACCCGTTTGATTGAGTACGCTACCAATCAATTTCTACCTCTTATTATAGTATGCGCTTCGGGGGGGGCGCGCATGCAAGAAGGAAGTTTGAGCTTGATGCAAATGGCTAAAATATCGTCTGCCTTATATGATTATCAATCAAATAAAAAGTTATTTTATGTACCAATTCTTACATCTCCTACTACCGGTGGGGTAACAGCTAGTTTTGGTATGTTGGGAGATATCATTATTGCCGAACCCAATTCCTACATTGCATTTGCGGGTAAAAGAGTCATTGAACAAACATTGAATAAAACAGTACCCGAAGGTTCACAAGCGGCTGAATATTTATTCCAGAAGGGCTTATTCGACCTAATCGTACCGCGTAATCTTTTAAAAATCGTTCTTAGTGAGTTATTTAAGCTCCACGCCTTCTTTCCTTTAAATTCAAATTCAATCAAGTAGAGTGCACGAAGTTCAATTATTTGATTTGTAGGAAACAAGTAGTTAGCTTATCAGACTCAAAGTAAACAAGAATGTAGTTTTCTTGGGTGACCTAAGATCTAATTGTAGAAAGAATCAAAAGTTGCGGATAACTCTTTTTTTTACCTAGCTTCCCGATTACTAATTAAGAAGTCGCTAGCAATTGAACAAGATAAAAGGGTGAGTTGCTCCTTTCGTGAAATTCGGTAAAAAAAACGAATAACGAATTTTGTCTTACGTATATAATCAAATTCAAATATCGAAAAGATAGATATATCGTTTTTTATCTTTCTTCATCTCCTGAGAATAGAATTCAAATATGTAAATGAGTAAATGAGTCATATCATAAAAGATAGTATAATAAAGCATCAATTTCCATCTTTCGCTAATTTGTAAGAAACTCTTTCTTTATTAAATTAGAAGACAAGAACAAGACACAAAGAAATGAAGAAAAATAATAAAGTTGATTGTCATACGTATCTTTCATATAGAAGAATAAGTCCATTTATTTAGTTCCACATTCCGTGGACTTATTCTATATATCCACTATAGATACTTATCTATTTACTTATATATTTATATTTACTAAGAATTTTCAAACGGAATTAATTAGTATTATTGCATTAATTGATAATAACTACTACGAACTACAAATTCAGAATAATTACAATTCTTAATTATAATTATTATAAATAAAAAAATATTCAAAAAAAAAAAATAACAGGTGCAAATAGTCAATCGAGGTACCCCATTTTATGACAACTTTCAATTTTCCCTCCATTTTTGTGCCTTTAGTAGGCCTAGTATTTCCGGCAATTGCAATGGCTTCTTTATTTCTTCATGTTCAAAAAAACAAGATTGTTTAGATCTGAGGGGACCCAATCTCAGCCGTTTTTTTGAAACTTAGACTTGTAGCATAACACAGATATTTATTTCGGGAAATGCAATATGGTCTAACATGTGATTTCCGCCGAAAAAAAAGCTCTTATGCCTGCAGAAAATGATCTATAGGTAAATGAATTCTAGCTAGTTTCAAATAGATCAGCATCACCGGATGCCTAAAATGTGTAAAGTTGGTGGATCTGTATGTATATCAATATCTATATTGGGATCATATGAAGGGTATGTTATTATTATTTTAGATCGAGCCAATTTGATGAATTACTCCTTACTACTTACTAAAGGTTCACTTCAAACTAGTACTAGTTCACATCAAACTAGTGCTAGTTGATGAGAGTTCCTTCGGAACCAAAAAAGGCAAATTTGGGGTATTCTCCCAATTCCAATAAAATGAAATTAGATCAAGTATGAGTTGGCGATCAGAACATATATGGATAGAACTTATAACGGGGTCTCGAAAACTAAGTAATTTTTGCTGGGCCCTTATCGTTTTTTTAGGTTCATTAGGATTCTTATTGGTTGGAACTTCTAGTTATCTTGGTAGAAATTTGATATCTTTTTTTCCGTCTCAGCAAATCATTTTTTTTCCACAAGGGATCGTGATGTCTTTCTACGGGATCGCGGGTCTCTTTATTAGTTCCTATTTGTGGTGCACAATTTCCTGGAATGTAGGTAGTGGTTATGATCGATTCGATAGAAAGGAAGGAATAGTGTGTATTTTTCGTTGGGGATTTCCTGGAAAAAACCGTCGCATATTCCTCCGATTCCTTATAAAAGATATTCAATCCGTTAGAATAGAAGTAAAAGAGGGTATTTATGCTCGCCGTGTCCTTTATATGGACATTAGAGGCCGGGGGGCTATTCCGTTGACCCGTACTGATGAGAATTTGACTCCACGAGAAATTGAACAAAAAGCCGCGGAATTGGCCTATTTCTTGCGCGTACCAATTGAAGTCTTTTGAGAAAAGGAACTGGGCTGAAGAACGAATGCTTTCTTAGGCGTATCCAAATCCATGCAACTCAATTTAACCGAGTCACAAATTGAACGACTAGAATCAATTCATCTCATATATCAAATGATTTCGAAAGAAAGAAATTTCTTTTTTCTTTTGAAATTCCAGATTTGTTGTAACTGATACTTTATTAGATGAAGATAAATCATAAGATGCAGATAAATCATATCTTGTCAATTATTTGCTTTTTGCCAATCGACCCTTCTTTTGTGTTCCTTACGAACCAATAAAAGAATGGGTTTTCTTAATAATGATAACTGCCTTCTGTCTTGTTTTGACGCTCGTTTTTTTTATCATCACAATATCTTTCTCTCAATTATTCTATTCTTGGCTATGGGTAACTTTGGAATTTTTTCGAAATATTGGATATTTTGATAGAAAAGGAGTTCTTTCGTCTCAAAATCTCAATACATTCGTTAAAGTACTTCTTTTGGTCATTCATCGAAAGGAGACACTTGCTTGGGATTTGATGAATTGAGATATCTGGAAACCCTATTTTTTATTATTTTTTCATTCGAATTCGAAGTGGAGTCTTAGTCTATTTCTGTACTCTCTCTAGATGTTGAAAAAAATCACAAATAAATCGATTTGATACCTTGTCTAGAACTCACGTGTGAAAAAAATATTTGATCACAGAGAGTCGACGGGGTTAATTAACAATTCACAGATGAAAAATGGCAAAAAAGAAAGCATTCACTCCTCTTTTGTATCTTGCATCTATAGTATTTTTGCCCTGGTGGATTTCTCTCTCATTTACGAAAAGTATGGAATCTTGGGTGACTAATTGGTCGAATACTGGTCAATCCGAAATTTTTTGGAATGATATTCAAGAAAAAAGTATTCTAGAAAAGTTCATAGAATTAGAGGAAATCCTCTTCTTGGACGAAATTATCAAGGAATACTCGGAGACACATCTACAAATGCTTCCTATAGGAATCCAAAAAGAAACGATCCAATTAATCAAGATACACAACGAGGATCGTATCCATACGATTTTGCACTTATCGACAAATATAATCTGTTTTGTTATTCTAAGCGGCTATTCTATTTTAGGTAATGAAGAACTTGTTATTCTTAACTCTTGGGCTCAGGAATTCCTATATAACTTAAGTGATACAATAAAAGCTTTTTTGATTCTTTTAATAACGGATTTATGTATCGGATTTCATTCACCCCACGGGTGGGAACTAATGATTGGTTCTGTCTACAAAGATTTTGGATTTATTCATAATGATCAAATTATATCTGGTCTTGTTTCCACCTTTCCAGTTATTCTGGATACTATTTTTAAATATTGGATTTTCCGTTATTTAAATCGCGTATCGCCGTCACTTGTAGTTATTTATCATTCAATGAATGATTGATAAATGATCCACCAATATTAATCTAATCCAAAAAAACTTTCTATCCGGGGGTTTTCATCCCAGAGTATTCCAGTAAAATGATTCCAGTAAATAGCAGAATCGTGGATAGCGACCTAGACTAGTGACCTACCCAATTTATTGTAGAAATTTTCGGATCAATGATTAGACCATGCAAACTCGAAATACTTTTTCTTGTATAAAGGAACAGATTACTCGATCTATTTCCGTATCGCTTATGATATATATCATAACCCGTACGTCGATTTCAAGTGCATATCCCATTTTTGCGCAGCAGGGTTATGAAAATCCACGAGAAGCGACTGGGCGTATTGTATGTGCCAATTGCCATTTAGCTAATAAGCCCGTGGATATTGAGGTTCCACAAACGGTACTTCCGGATACTGTATTTGAAGCAGTTGTTCGAATTCCTTATGATAAGCAAGTGAAACAAGTTCTTGCTAATGGCAAGAAGGGGGGTTTGAATGTGGGGGCTGTTCTTATTTTACCGGAGGGGTTTGAGTTAGCTCCTGCCGATCGTATTTCTCCCGAGATGAAAGAAAAGATAGGAAATTTGTCTTTTCAGAACTACCGCCCTACTAAAAAAAATATTCTTGTGATAGGGCCTGTCCCCGGTCAGAAATATAGTGAAATCACCTTTCCTATTCTTTCCCCCGACCCCGCTACTAAGAAAGATGTTCACTTCTTGAAATATCCTATATACGTAGGGGGGAATAGGGGAAGGGGTCAGATTTATCCCGACGGAAGCAAGAGTAACA